AACTCTTGTATCAAGCTTTTTCATAACAATTTCCATTAGAAATGAATTTTGCAACATTTGACTCCGTACCACTGAAAGATTTAGTTGCAAATTTAAAAAATAATCCAAAAAGTGAAATGAATGCTCGGATAATTGGTTTATATGGATCGTTCCTGGTTGAGACCAAACATCAAAATGACATTGCCATAAATGGATAAAATAGTATTTCCATTTATTCATCAAAAGAGGCGTATTCCTTGAAACCAGAATTGATTTTTCTTGATATCTAACATAATGGATGAAAGGATCCTTGAAGAATGATAAAGTATATGAAAAATCCTTAGCAATGACTTGTACAAGATGTTCTATTTTTGCATAGAAAAAAATTCGTTCAAAAAAAACGCAAAAAGATTCTAATCGTAAATGAGAAGATTTGTTCCGTAGAAAAAGAAAGATAGATTCGTGTTCCCATACATATAAATTATATAGAAACAAGAAAAATCTTGGATTACTTTTTGAAAAAGTAGAAATTAATTTTTTTGGAGTAATAAGACTATTCCAATTACAATAGTAATAAAAAAAAAACCTTAATAAATGAAAGAAAGAGACATCTTTCATCCAGTATCGAAGGATTTGAACCAAGATTTCCAGATGGATAGGATAGGGTATTCGTATATCTGACTCATAATTAAAATATATTAATTTATCCTCGAAAAAGGGAAAAATGGAATGAATTGATCGCAAATTTTTATAAAATTTTACGATTTCTGCCCCTTCTAAGGAAGAGCTAAATTGTAAGGAAAATGGAATTTCCACGACGACAACAAAACCTTCTGATATTATTTGAGAATAAATATTATTGTTATACCCCCAAAATAGATTTTTGTTAGAATCATTCGTAGAAATGATCAATTGACTTTGTTGATACATTCGAGTAATTAAACGTTTTACAATTAGTAAACTAGATTTATTGTCATAACCCACATTTTCTATAAAAATGGATCTATTTAAATCATGACCATAAGTGAGTCCATAAATATACTCCCGAAAAATAAGTGGATATAGGAAGTCCTGATGGCGAGATCTATTTAGTTCTAAATATACTTGATATTCCTCCATTCTAAAAATTATATTTGATCAAAGGATCAGGGATTCATTGGATTATCAAATGATACATAGTGCGATACGATCAAAACAGGGTATTCTATATTCGAATTAGAATAAAAAACGAATATAAATAGATACCCAGAAAAAAATAAGTAAAACCCGTCAACGGACTCTCTATCTTCGCTTTTTCCATCTAATTGCTCTAGGATAACAAGCTAGTTAGAAATCCTTTATTTTTTCTCAGCCCAATCGCTCTTTTGATTTTGGAAAAAAAAATATCTTCATCAATATACTCTTTCTTTTACACATTTATTGCTACCCCATAACATAATAATGGGGAATAGCTATATAGTTAGGACTCATAACAAAAATAAAAAAAATCCATTCATGGGAAAAGCTTTTCCCACATCAAGCACTAATCTCTTTTTAACGTACAATTAGATGGGTAATCATTCAAATCAAAAATAAATGAGAACTCGTTGCTTTTTGTTTCCCTATAATTGGAGCCGCCAAGCTCTATCCCTTTATTAATTAAACCGAACTTCATTTTTTTGTTCCAAGTCAAAAAAATGAAAACAAAAAATTGGGCCGGATCCAATAAGAATGAAATCTTTTTAGAATTTGCCATTAATACGACATGCTACTTTTTCCATTTATTCCTTTCTGGATCAGTCGTGGTCTTACAAACTCTACCGATGATATGGACGAATCAATTGCTTCATAGAAATGTGTAAAAAATGAAGTCGCTCTTAAAAGCCGAGTACTCTACCATTGAGTTAGCAACCCCAATAGAATTAAAAAAAAGGATAAGTGTGTATATCCAATCGCAATAAAAACAATAAAAATAAAAGATTGAATTGTCTACTATGTTATACATTATACATTATTATATATATATATATTTCGTTTAGTTTTTTATTGACTTTTCAATCAATTCCCTTTCAATCAAAAAAGAGCTTCTTGTTTGTATCTCAGAGAATCCAACGAACCCACCATTTAATGAAGTCAAAAGGGTTTATGTAACGTTAGTAAATCGATCCATTTATTCACAATCGGATTATATTTGTTTGAGACACTGTTGTCAATATTAATCTTGAAAAAAGAATACAATAGAAAAACTAAACGAATTAAAATTAAAAAATGAAATAAGAATATGAAATATAATATTAATATATTTTTCATATTCTTAATTCTATTATTATTATTTCTTAATTCTATTATTATTATTCAATTATTTGATTATTATAATTATTTGATTATTATATTTATTATGTTATAATTCTTTTTATTTATAATAAATAGAAATTGCTTAAATAGAAATTATATTCTATTCGAAACTAAAAACTTATAAAAAAAATGATAGAAAAATAAAATAAGAAATTCAATATACAATATATATATATACATTACAAAT